TTTTTTCACACCAGAAAAATTGTTTTCTGACGAATTGTATACTGATTGGAGTTTTATCAATGAACTAAAAAGAAGAAATTTAAGTAAGGAGTTTATAAATAGAGTCGAATCTTTAGATAAGGAATCTTTTGATCTGGGCATACTTGAAAAAAGGACTCGATTCTCTAATAATGAAACTAAAAGAAAATACTTGCCTAAAATATATGATCCTTTCTTGCATGGACCCTACCGCGGAAGAATCAAAAAAAGGTTTTCACCTTTAAGCATAAATCAAACTTCTAAAAAAAAAAACACGGATCCTTTTTGGATAAATAAGATTCATGCTATACTTCTTACTACTGATTATCACGAATTTCAACAGACAATAGATACACTCAATATAAAATCATTATCAACAGAAAAAGAACTTTCTTTATTGACAGAAAGAGAAGATGAACAGGGAAATATCGATTCCGAGGATCGAGTCAAAATTTTGAAATTTTTATTCAATATAGTTATAACTAATCCCAACAATCAAACAATTAGAAAAAAATCTATTGGAATAAAAGAAATAAGTAAAAAAGTTCCTCGATGGTCATACAAATTAATCGACGATTTAGAACAACAGGAGGGAGAAACCGAGGAAAACGTAACAGCAGAGCATGAAATTCGTTCAAGAAAATCCAAGCGCGTAGTTATTTTTACTAATAACCAGTCAAACGCCGATACTTATACTAATACTACTTATACTAATACCAAGGATGCTAATGATCCTGATCAAACAGACGAAGTGGCTTTGATACGCTATTCGCAACAATCGGATTTTCGTCGAGACATAATAAAAGGTTCCATGCGTGCCCAAAGACGTAAAACAATTACTTGGGAACTGTTTCAAGCAAATGTGCATTCCCCACTTTTTTTGGACAGAGTAGACAAACCCCTCTTTTTTTCTTTTGATATTTCTGGGCCGATGAAACTAATGTCTCGAAATTGGATATGGAAAAACAACGAATCCAAAATTTATGATTATACAGAAAAAAAGATTGAGAAAAAAGACGAGGACAAAAGAGAAAAATACAAAAGAGAAGAGAAAATGCGGATAGACATAGCAGAAGCTTGGGATAGCATTTTACTTGCTCAAGTAATAAGGGGCTCCGTGTTAATAACCCAATCGATTCTTAGAAAATATATTATATTACCTTCATTGATAATAGCTAAAAACATTGCCCGTATGTTATTATTTCAATTTCCTGAGTGGTCCGAGGATTTAAAGGATTGGAATCGAGAAATGCATGTTAAATGCACTTATAATGGTGTTCAATTATCCGAAACAGAATTTCCAAAAAACTGGTTAACAGACGGTATTCAAATCAAGATCCTATTTCCTTTTTGCCTGAAACCTTGGCACAGATTAAAACTACAACCCTCTCATAAAGATCCAATGAAAAAAAAGAAAGGTCAAAAGAATGATTTTTGCTTTTTAACGGTTTGGGGAATGGAAACTGAACTACCTTTCGGTTCTCCTCGAAAACGGCGTTCGTTTTTTGATCCTATTTTTAAAGAACTAAAAAAAAAAATTAAAAAATTGAAAACTAAATGTTTTATAGCTTTAACAATTTTAAAAGAAAGAACTAAATTGTTTCCAAAAGTCTCAAAAGAAACAAAAAAATGGATCACTCAAAGCATTCTATTTTTAAAGGGAATAATAAAAGAACTTTCAAAAATAAATCCAATCCCATTTTTGGGGTTGAGAGAAATATATGAATTGGGCGAAACTAAAAAGGATTCGATAATCAGTAATAAGATGATTCACAAATCATCCCTTCAAATTCAATCTATGGAGTGGACAAATTATTCATTAACAGAAAAAAAAATAAAAGATCTGACTAAGAGAACAAACACAATCAAAAATCAAATAGAAAAAATTATAAAAGACAAGAAAAACGAATTTCTAAATCAAGAAACAAATAGTAGTTCGACCAAAATAAGTTATCAGGATAAAATATTAGAATCATCAAAAAAAATTTTGAAAATATTAAAAAGAAGAAATATTCGATTAATCCGTAAATTCTATTTTTTTATAAAATTTTTCATTGAAAAGATATACATAGATATTTTTCTATATATCATTAATATTCCAAGAACCAATACACAACTTTTTCTTGAATCAACAAAAAAAATGATTGATAAATTCATTTACAATAACGAATCAAATCAAGAAAGAATTAATAAAACAAATAAAAATACAATTCATTTTATTTCAACTATAAAAAACTCACTTTCTAATATTAGAAATAAAAATGCAAAAGCTTTTTGTGACTTATCCTCCCTCTCACAAGCATATGTATTTTACAAATTATCACAAACCCAAGTTATTAGTTTTTATAAATTCAAACCTATCCTTCAATATAACGGAACATCTCTTTTTCTTAAAAATGAAATAAAAGATTATTTTGAAGAACAAGGAATATCTCATTCCAGATTAAGACATCATTATGGGTTAAGACAGAAAATCTTTTGGCATTCTGGAATGAAGGAATGGAAAAACTGGTTAAGGAGTCATTATGAATATGATTTATTTAAGAGTAGATGGCTTAGATTAGTACCAGGACAATGGCGAAATAGAGTCAATCAACACTATATGGCTCAAAATAAAGATTTAACAAAATGGGATTCAGATGAAAAAGAAATATTACTTCATTACGAAAAAAAAAATGATTTTCAAGCGAATTCATTACTTAATCAAGAATATAAACTGAATCAAGAACAAAAATATAAAAAATATAATTTTAAAAAACACTATGGATATGATTTTTTATCATATAAATCTATTAATTATCAAGATAAGAGGGACTCATATACTTATGGATCACCATTACAAGTAAATAAGAGGGAAGAGATTTCTTATAATTACAACATGGATAAACGCAAATTTTTTGATACACTGGGAGCTATCCCTATCCATAATTATCTAGGAGAAGACGATATTCTAGATGCTACGGGAAAATTTTGGCATAGAAAATTTATTAATTGGAGAATTCTTCATTTTTGTCTTAGAAATAAGTCCGATATTGAGTCCTGGGTCGATACCAGTACCGAGAGTAACAAAACTATTAAGACTGTGGTTAATAATTATCAAATAATTGATAAAATTAATAAGAGGGACCCTTTTTATTTCACGATTTATCAAGATCAAGAAAGCAACCCATCCAATCAAAAGGGCTTCTTTTTTGATTGGATGGGAATGAATGAAGAAATACTAAGTCGTCCTATATCGAATCTGGAACTTTGGTTCTTCCCAGAATTTGTGCTACTATATAATGCATATAAGCTTAAACCATGGATCATACCAATAAAACTACTTCTTTTAAATTTTAATGGAAATGGAAGCATTAATAAAAATATTATTGAAAATAAAAAAAGGGACCCCCTTATAGCTATAGCACCGAATGAAAAAAAAATTCTTGGATTAGAGAATCGAAATCAAGAAGAAAAAGAACCCATAGGTGAAGGGGATCTTGTATCAGATGCACAAAAACAAGGAAATTTTAGATCCGTTCTCTCAAACCAAGAAAAAGATGTTGAAGAAGATTATGGTAAATCAGACAGAAAAAAACGTAGAAAGAAAAAGAAGAGCAACGCGGAAGCAGAGCTTGATTTCTTCCTAAAAAGGTATTTGCGTTTTCAATTGAGATGGGATGATTCTTTAAATCAAAGAATAATCAATAATATCAAAGTATATTGTCTCTTGCTTAGACTGATAAATCCAAACGAAATTGTTATATCCTCTATTCAAAGGGGAGAAATGAATCTGGATATTTTGATGATTGAGAAGGATTTAACTCTTAGAGAATTAATGAAAAAAGGAATATTGATTATCGAACCAATTCGCCTGTCTGTAAAAAATGATGGACAATTTATTCTATATCAAACTATAAGTATTTCATTGGTTCATAAAAATAAACACCAAATTAATCAAAGATACCAAGAAAAAAACTATATTGATAAAAAGAATTTTGATGAATCCATTGCAAGACATCAAAAAATGACTGAAAATAAAGACAAAAATCATTATGATTTGTTTGTTCCTGAAAATATTTTATCCCCTAACCACCGGAGAGAATTGCGAATTCGAATTTCTTTCAATTCAAGGGAAAAAAATGGTATGCATAGAAATCCAGTATTTTTAAATAATGTAAAAAACTGTGGTCAAGTTTTGAATAAAAACAAACATCTTGATAGTGATAAAAAGAAACTAATTAAATTAAAGCTCTTTCTTTGGCCCAATTATCGATTAGAAGATTTAGCTTGTATGAATCGCTATTGGTTTAATACTAATAATGGCAGTCGTTTCAGTATGGTAAGGGTACATATGTATCCGCGTTTGAAAATTCGTTAATGGTACATTTTCCCATATATTATGTATGTACCATGTTAGGTCTATGAAAACAAATAGATGGGCACAAGGATTGTCTTACATTCCATTCTGATACATGATACTAATTTAATGACATACATATCAATTAGATCGACAAATGAATCAATTAGATCGACAAATGAATCAACAAAATCCTCTTATTTGAACTCTAAAATTTTCTCTTTTGTAGAAATAGAAATATATTACTCTTTTGTATCCCTATACGAATCAAATTGAAAACCGGATTGATTAATTTGATTTGAAAAAATTATAAAGTTCATAACGAACTTCAAATCATTGTGCATATCAAAATGACTGGTATTATTATTACTGATCAGTAAAATTCACATTCAAAAAAAGGGGGGGGGAGAGACATTTTTGTTTTATGGTAAAAAATTCATTCATCTCAGTTATTTTTCAAGAAAAAAAAGAAGAAAACAAGGGGTCCGTTGAATTTCAAATAGTCAGTTTCACCAATAAGATACGAAGACTTACTTCACATTTGGAATTGCACAAAAAAGACTATTTATCTCAGAGAGGTCTACGTAAAATTCTAGGAAAACGTCAACGGATGCTGTCTTATTTATCAAAGAAAAATAAAATACGTTATAAAGAATTAATTAGCGAGTTGGATATTCGGGAATCAAAAAATCGTTAATTTGAAAAATTTGAATTTGTCGATTTATTAGATTTTTCATTTTGATGTACTTCTTTTCGTTTTCAACAATTCAGGTAAGAATGAATCGAGGAAAAACTTATGAATCTATCAGCTACAGAAAAAGACCTTATGATAGTCAATATGGGACCTCACCACCCATCAATGCACGGTGTTCTTCGTCTCATCGTTACTCTAGATGGTGAAGATGTTGTTGACTGTGAACCAATATTAGGTTATTTACACAGAGGAATGGAAAAAATTGCGGAAAACCGAACAATTATACAATATTTGCCTTATGTAACACGTTGGGATTATTTAGCTACTATGTTCACGGAAGCAATAACCGTAAATGGACCAGAAAAATTGGGCAATATTCAAGTCCCTAAAAGAGCCAGCTATATCAGAGTAATTATGTTGGAGTTGAGTCGTATAGCTTCTCATCTATTATGGCTTGGACCTTTTATGGCCGATATTGGTGCACAGACCCCCTTTTTCTATATTTTCAGAGAAAGAGAATTAGTCTACGATCTATTCGAAGCTGCCACCGGTATGAGAATGATGCATAATTATTTTCGGATCGGAGGAGTATCGGCCGATCTACCTTATGGCTGGATAGATAAATGTTTGGATTTCTGCGATTATTTTTTAACAGGAATTGTTGAATATCAAAAACTTATTACGCGAAATCCTATTTTTTTAGAACGAGTTGAAGGGGTAGGCGTTATTGGTGGAGAAGAAGCAATAAATTGGGGTTTATCCGGCCCAATGCTACGAGCATCTGGAATCAAATGGGATCTTCGTAAAGTTGATCATTATGAGTGTTACGACGAATTTGATTGGGAAATCCAGTGGCAAAAAGAAGGAGATTCATTAGCTCGTTATTTAGTCCGAATCAGTGAAATGACGGAATCCATAAAAATAATTCAACAGGCCCTGGAAGGAATTCCGGGAGGTCCCTATGAGAATTTAGAACTCCGATGCTTTGATCGAGAAAGGGATCCAGAATGGAATGATTTTGAATATCGATTCATTAGTAAAAAACCTTCTCCTACATTTGAATTACCGAGACAAGAACTTTATGCGAGAATGGAAGCCCCAAAGGGAGAATTAGGAATTTTTCTGATAGGGGATCAAAGTGGTTTTCCTTGGAGATGGAAAATTCGCCCGCCGGGTTTTATCAATTTGCAAATTCTTCCTCAATTAGTTAAAAGAATGAAATTGGCTGATATTATGACGATACTAGGTAGCATAGATATCATTATGGGAGAAGTTGATCGTTGAAATGATAATTTATACAACAGAAGTACAAGATATCAATTCCTTTTACAGATTGGAATCTTTAAAAGAGGTCTATGGGATCATATGGATGTTTGTCCCTATTTTGACTCTTGTATTGGGAATCACAATAGGTGTACTAGTAATTGTATGGTTAGAAAGAGAAATATCTGCAGGAATACAACAACGTATTGGGCCTGAATACGCCGGTCCTTTGGGAATTCTTCAAGCTCTAGCAGATGGAACAAAACTGCTTTTCAAAGAGAATATTCTTCCATCTAGAGGAAATACTCGTTTATTCAGTATTGGACCGTCTATAGCAGTCATACCCATTTTACTAAGTTTTTCAGTAATTCCTTTTAGCTCTCGCCTTATTTTAGCCGATCTCAATATCGGTATTTTTTTATGGATTGCCATTTCAAGTATTGCTCCTGTTGGACTTCTTATGTCAGGATACGGATCAAATAATAAATATTCCTTTTTAGGTGGTCTGCGAGCTGCTGCTCAATCGATTAGTTATGAAATACCATTAACTCTATGTGTTTTATCAATATCTCTACGTGCGATTCGTTGAAATATAAACTTTTCTTTTCCCTATTCCTTTCGTTCTAGAAAATAAGCTGAATGGATTGAATAGATATCTTCGTTTTTTATTATCCTTCAGGTTGATAAACTAAATTAGATAGTTATATATGAGTGAAAGAAAGCAGCTTATAAATTCGCAGTAAATTAAACAAAAAAATGGAATCTCATTTCCTATGTACAAGAGTTAAGTGGAAGAAAACGTAAGCGGAACCCCAAGACGGGTTGATTAGTCAATCTAGCTTGAAGCGGGCTCAAAAGATCAACCGTATAGAGGTTTGGCTATCTTTTGTATGGATTCCCAGACATGTATTGCCAAACCAAACGGGGGATTGAACAAAAAAAATGAGTGGATGGTTAGGAACACCAAAATACACAAAGGATTAGTAATGGAGATTATGTAAATTATATAAAACGATATTTCTGGATAACATAAAAAGAATACTAATTGGGGCTTTAAATTAGTAGAAATGAGTAGGCAGTACTTCCCACGATTCCGGTCCAGAGTATGCTCCTATCCACCGATTAAAGTAATGACTATCAGGAACGAAATAATCCTTTACTATTTTTTAGTTTAAGCCCCCATTCGTAGTTTTCTCAAATCAGAAAGAAGAATAGGAACGAAAAATAAAGAATAAAAAAGAAATCTTTTTTTTTCTTTCTTTCATATATATAGAGAGATATAATCCGTGTCAGGATTTATGAGCTAATGTAATGTTTATTTCATTTTTTTCGTAATCGAAAACAATGGGTTGAAATATCTATTGCTATTTCTACAAGAAGTATTTTATTGAAGGCTTAAGTTATTACTCAACAAATAAAAATTGAAATTATTAACGGGCGAGATCAATTCAGAAGCACTTTTTTTATTCTTCATAATATAGCAGACAGAATTCCATTGGTATAATTTTGGACCTTCCAATCAGTTTTTCTCTATCTATTCTACAACCATACGAAGAGAAATAATACTGATTTGATTCGGTCCTTAAATTTATTTGTGACCCACGAGGAGCCGTATGAGGTGAAAACCTCATGTACGGTTTTGGACTAGCGATGGAAACAGTGATGTTATCATCGACTATAATTATCTAACAGTTCAAGTACAGTTGATATAGTTGAGGCGCAATCAAAATATGGGTTTTGGGGATGGAATTTGTGGCGTCAGCCAATAGGGTTTATCGTTTTTCTAATTTCTTCTCTAGCAGAATGTGAGAGATTACCTTTTGATTTACCAGAAGCCGAGGAAGAATTAGTAGCAGGGTATCAAACCGAATATTCGGGTATCAAATTTGGTTTATTTTACGTTGCTTCCTATCTAAATTTATTACTTTCTTCGTTATTTGTAACAGTTCTTTACTTGGGGGGTTGGAATATTTCCATTCCGTACGTATTCGTCCCTGAGCTATTTGAAATAAATAAAATGAATGGAATCTTTGGAACGACAATTGGTATCTTTATTACATTAGCTAAAACTTATTTGTTTTTGTTTCTTTCTATCGCAACAAGATGGACTTTACCTAGGTTAAGAATGGACCAATTATTAAATCTTGGATGGAAATTTCTTTTACCCATTTCTCTCGGTAATCTATTATTAACAACTTCTTTCCAACTTCTTTCACTGTAAAGAAAAAAAGAATACGAGATTCATGACTTGGTTCAAACAAGAGAAAGAAACAAACATAAAATTATTCATAGATATTCACGATATGTTCCCTATGGTAACTGGGTTCATGAATTATGGCCACCAAACAGTCCGAGCAGCAAGGTACATTGGTCAAGGTTTCATGATTACCTTATCCCACGCAAATCGTTTACCCGTAACTATTCAATACCCTTATGAAAAATTAATCACATCAGAGCGTTTCCGCGGGCGAATCCATTTTGAATTTGATAAATGCATTGCTTGTGAAGTATGTGTTCGTGTATGCCCTATAGATCTGCCTGTTGTTGATTGGAAATTTGAAACGGATATTCGAAAAAAACGATTGCTTAATTACAGTATTGATTTCGGAATTTGTATATTTTGTGGTAACTGCGTTGAGTATTGTCCAACAAATTGTTTATCAATGACTGAAGAATATGAACTTTCTACTTACGACCGTCACGAATTGAATTATAATCAAATTGCTTTGGGCCGTTTACCAATGTCAGTAATTGACGATTATACAATTCAAACAATTTTGAATTCGCCTCAAAGAAAAACTGAGTAAGTAAGCCTACTAGTCTATTAACTATTAAAAAGAAATTTCCAATTCTTTTAAGGTTCCATTTTGGTTTAAGTTAAAAGAATGTTTGGTTTGAATTAAAAGAATGAGGCCTTTCTCTTTGTTTGGTCAATAAATAAAAATTCAATTACAAATTAACCGGTTGATAAGAATTTCGAATTCATTTTTATTGAAAATCTATTAATATATTCGTAATTATTTCGAAATATATAGTTTCAAAAAACAAAATACCCTTTCGAACCGAACAAAAAAAAAAACAGAATCAAAAACGAAACTTGTACTTAGATCAATTCACACCTAATAGATTAGGATTTTATTCAATTAGGAACGTATCATAAAAAAAAAAAATTCCTGGTCGTGTCAATAAGATCATGAAAAGCATTTCGATTTATTTATCTCTTATTTTACATATAATGGATTTGCCTGGACCAATACACGATTTTCTTTTAGTTTTTCTGGGATCGGGTCTTATATTAGGGGGCCTGGGAGTGGTATTACTTACCAATCCAATTTATTCTGCCTTTTCGTTGGGATTGGTTCTTGTTTGTATATCCTTATTCTATATTCTCTCAAATTCTCATTTTGTAGCTGCTGCCCAGCTCCTTATTTATGTGGGAGCCATAAATGTTTTAATCCTATTTGCTGTGATGTTCATGAATGGTTCAGAATATTATAAAGATTTTAATCTGTGGACCATTGGGAATGGCCTTACTTCGTTGGTTTGTACAAGTATTCTTGTTTCGCTAATTACTACTATATTAGATACATCATGGTACGGGATTATTTGGACTACAAGATCAAACCAAATTATAGAACAAGATTTGATAAGTAATAGTCAACAAATTGGAATTCATTTAGCAACAG